ATATATATTGTTTTTTTATTTCTAAACAATATATATAATGTAAATTTTAATGGGGCATCTACCTAGCATGGCTTTTCTTGCTTTTGGGGTTTGACAAGATATAATGGGGTCTCCAGTGCTAAGGGGGGTAGGGGGGTTTGACGAGAATATTCCGGGGGGCACTTAGAGTATATCCTGGTCTTGTACCGACTCCCTTATGCACGTGAAATACATTAGTGTGGTCCTTCATTAATGTCTTCTCAACACTCACCAGTTGGCTCGCAAGACAACAGTAATGTACAACCCGGCCCCTCAGTTCGCGGACGCACTGGAGATGTTGAGGAAAAAGCCCCCAAACTTAAAAATACCCCATGCCTATAAGATAATGCCCGGCTTGGTGGGTAACGAGTCGTATGTACTACACCAATAACCTATGTCAGATATAGTTCACAGTATGAGTAGTTCGAGACATTATGGCCCTGAAATAGGAACCAAATGCCAGTAATAGTTCACCTAGTGCTACCCCCACAGTCCATGTCCCTGACCCTATCATTAAATGTATGCGCCCGATTTGTGCTTGTTGGTCGGTTCTTACTGTGAGATTATTACCTCCTGCCTAGAATAACCAAATTATGCAAGAAGGACTGTGGGGAATAGTATTTAAGTTGGTCGCACAATTCCCCTTGCATGTCGAAGAAAATGGGTGGTTTGTCTTAAAATCCACATGCATGTAAGGCGAACATTTTTCATTTCGCGTTCACAATGCTCCGGTTGTTCAGCATTTGATAAAGAATGGGTTTGTTACTACCTCATTATGTAAGATAAAGGATAATATGTACATCTCGCAACAGAGATGTAAAAGATTCAAACTTGATGTGTCTTTAAAGCAAGACATCCGGGTGCTCCGGTAAAGGAGTGGTACATATTAATTAATGCTTGTAGGACATGATACAGTACTTTTCAGAGGGTAGTTTAATTTATGATCTTAGCTTTGGGAGCTAAGGATGAGAGTTAAAGTCTCTCCTCTCTGACTGCACTAGGAAGAATTTTAATCCTCATTCTCCGGCTTACAAGACCGGTGCTTTGAAATTAAGCTACTAGGGCAATTATCAGTCAAGTATTTTGTTTTCTATTCAAGCAATCAGGGGGTTTAGGACAAGGAATAGGGTGAAGTATAGCACGGAGGCTGTTTGTCCGATAATGATAAATGGGTGTTCTACGGGTATACCCCCGATTCAGGTTAGTACAAGCATATCGGCCACCAGGAGTCAGAATAGGATTTGAGAGGCGGGGCGGAACGTTAGTGCTCGCTGTTTTGAGGTATGGAGGAGTGGCACCAGCATCAAAATTAGGATGGAGAAAAGTAATGCTAATACCCCGCCAAGTTTATTGGGGATAGATCGAAGGATGGCGTATGCAAAGAGGAAGTATCACTCGGGCTTGATGTGGGGAGGTGTAACTATCGGGTTAGCAGGAATGAAGTTGTCGGGGTCTCCGAGCACGTTCGGATAGAAGAGTGCCAGTGATGTCAGGGCTGTGAGTATAATGATAAACCCTAAAAGGTCTTTGTAAGAAAAGTAAGGATGAAATGGGATTTTATCCGCATCTGAGTTTAGACCGGCAGGGTTATTGGACCCTGTTTCGTGGAGGAAAAGTAGGTGGAGTATAGTTGCAGCTAAAACTACAAAGGGTAGAAGAAAGTGGAACGCGAAGAACCGTGTCAGGGTTGCATTATCAACTGAGAACCCACCTCAGATTCACTGTACTAAGGTATTTCCTACATATGGAACGGCCGATAATAGGTTCGTGATCACGGTAGCTCCTCAAAAAGACATTTGTCCCCAAGGAAGGACGTACCCGACGAAGGCTGTTATCATAACTAGTAGGAAAAGTACTACTCCGATGTTTCAGGTTTCTTTGTACAGATATGAGCCATAATATAATCCGCGGGCAATATGCATGTAGAGGCAGATAAAGAAGAAGGAGGCACCATTAGCGTGTAGGTTCCGAATTAGTCACCCGTAGTTTACATCTCGGCAAATGTGTGCTACGGAGGAGAAGGCTGTTGAAATGTCTGAGGTATAGTGTATAGCGAGGAATAGTCCAGTGAGAATTTGGGTGATTAAGCAGAGGCCTAGTAGGGAGCCAAAGTTTCATATGGCAGAGATGTTGGAGGGGGTTGGGAGATCGACTAGGGCGTCGTTAGCAATCTTCAGGATGGGGTGGGTTTTTCGTAGGTTTGCCATTAATGGTTTCTATAGTTGAATAACAACGGTGGTTTTTCATATCATTGGTCCTGGTTAGAATCCGGGTAGAAATTATGGAATATTTTGCTCTTCTATTTATGGTGTTATTGGTATTAGGGGTGCTGGGGGTTGCCTCTAACCCTGCTCCGTACTTTGCTGCGTTTGGCTTAGTACTAGGGGCTGGGGGCGGCTGCGGCATGCTAGCGGGTCACGGAGGTTCGTTTGTTTCACTTGTACTACTGTTAATTTATCTGGGGGGTATGTTGGTTGTTTTTGCTTATTCTGCTGCTTTGGCTGCGGAGCCTTACCCTGAGTCTTGGGGGGATTGGTCAGTTTTGGGGTACGTGGTGGGGTACAGCTTCTTATGCGCTGTAGGGGTTCTGGTATGCGTTGAGGGGTCAGGAGAACGTTGTTTTATGGTCGACGAGTTCAGTGAGTTCTCAGCTTTGCGCGGGGATTTTGGGGGCGTATCATACATTTATTATTTGGGGGGAGAAATGTTAATAATTTGTGGGTGGGCACTTTTACTTACGTTGTTTGTGGTTCTAGAGCTGTCTCGTGGACGAGAGCGGGGGGCCCTACGAGCAATCTAGATTAGCAGAATGAGTAGAATGGTGAGGATGGTGGTTAGGAGGAGTATTCCTAGGTAAGTTTTGATTAATCCTTGTTGGGGGTCGTTGATTGTTTTGATTATTGGAAGTTGGGCTGTTGTTGCTCCCTTAGGCCCGGCCTTCTCTAGTCAGATCTGATCTACTAATTGAGTGGCGGCGGTCTGTCCTAGGGTCAGCGCTAATTTAGGCATGGTTCGATGGATAATCGATGAATAGTAGCCGAGTATGTTTGAGAAGTTATGAGTTTTGATTTTGGGGGAAACCTTTAGTTGCTTGTTGGTCAGGTTGGCAAGTTCCATGGCTGTGACAAGGCCTGTGATTGTGACAATTAGGGCGCCTAGCTTGAGCAAGGGTGGTATTGTCATGATTTGAGTCTTGGAGGGCATGAAGTTTGATGTAATGATAAGTCCGGTTACAATGCTGCCTCAAGCGAGTCGTTTAATCGGGTTTAGCAGTGTAGGGTCGTTTTCGTTAATAGGGGACAGAGGCAAAAATCGGGGCTGACCTATCGACGCGAAGAAGATGATTCGGAAGCTATAGACTGCTGTGAGGGAGGTTGCTAGAAGTGTCAGGGCAAGGGCTCAGGCGTTGAGAAGGGAAGTGTTCAGGGCTTCAATAATTGCATCTTTTGAGAAGAAGCCTGCCAAAAAGGGAGTCCCTGTTAGAGCGAGGCTCCCGATTGTCATACAGGAGGATGTGAAGGGTATTGTTTTATGAAGTCCTCCTATTTTTCGGATATCTTGCTCGTCATTGAGGCTATGGATTACGGAACCTGAGCACAGGAAAAGCATTGCCTTAAAAAAGGCATGTGTGCAAATATGGAGAAACGCTAGTTGAGGTTGGTTTAGCCCAATGGTCACCATTATTAGTCCTAATTGACTGGATGTCGAAAATGCTACAATTTTCTTGATATCATTCTGGGTTAAGGCACAAATTGCAGTAAATAGGGTTGTTAGTGCCCCCAGGCAAAGGCAGATTGTGAGCGCCGTTTGGTTGTTCTGTATAAGCGGGTGGAGGCGGATTAGAAGAAAAATTCCAGCAACCACCATTGTGCTGGAGTGTAGTAGGGCAGATACTGGAGTTGGGCCTTCCATTGCGGCTGGCAGCCAAGGGTGGAGTCCGAACTGGGCAGATTTTCCAGTGGCAGCTAGGATAAGGCCTATCAATGGCAGTGTGAGGTCCATGCTTTGGGTCGCGATAAAGATTTGTTGGATTTCTCAGGTGTTTGTGTTTATGGCTAGTCAAGCCATGCTTGTAATGAGTCCAATGTCCCCCACACGGTTGTAGATAACTGCTTGCAAGGCTGCGGTGTTGGCATCTGCTCGTCCGTGCCATCACCCAATTAGGAGAAATGACATGATCCCTACCCCCTCTCACCCGATGAAGAGTTGGAATATGTTGTTGGCTGTGACTAAGGTAATTATGGCAATTAGGAACACTAGGAGATATTTGAAAAAGCGGTTTATGTGTGGATCTGCTGATATATATCATGAGGCGAATTCTAGAATGGACCAGGTAACGTATAGTGCAATTGGGGTAAAGATAACGGAGAATTGGTCGAATTTAAAGCTTGTATTAAGATCGAAGGTCATTGTATTAATTCAAGACCAGTTTGTCGTGATTGTCTCTATGCCCTGGTCGAGGAAAATGGATAGGGGCAGGAGGCTAATGAAGAATCCTAATTGAACCGCCGTTTTCACTTGCAGGAGGGCTCAAGTTTTCTTGAGGGGGGAGGGATTTAGTGTTGTAATAATTGGATAGGCCAGTACGACTAGCATAAGAAGGAGTGTCGAGTTAAATGTTAGAATTGTGGCGTTCATAGCCGCTACTTGGAGTTGCACCAAGAGTTTTTGGTTCCTAAGACCAATGGATGAACTATTATCCTTTAGGGGCTAAGGGACCCATGGAGTCCAACCATGGCTTGGAAAAATTAGCACTTGTCCAAGATCACTTTCTCCCTTGGTAAACAAGAAGGTTTTATCTTCCATCTCCAGAATCACAATCTAGAATCTTATTTAAACTATGTTTACATATGCATCACCCTCACATAAGTTCAGGTTTTAACATTAGAAGAATGAGGGGTGCTAGATGCAGGGTAACTAAAAGATGCTCTCGGGTGTGCGAGGGTTCTAGGCCGATAATGTGATTGGGTACGGGGCCTCGCTGGGTTATTAAGAATATATAGAGTGAGTATCCGGCTGTAATTAAGGTTCCCAGACCTGTTAACAGGATCGTGAAATATGATCAGTTGAATATTGACACAATAATTATTAATTCCCCTATCAGATTGGGTAGTGGCGGGAGGGCTAGGTTTGCTAGTGAAGCAATAAATCACCAGGTAGCTATGAGGGGGAGAAGTGCTTGTAGGCCTCGTGCTAGGAGGAGGGTACGGCTATGCGTTCGCTCATAGTTGGTGTTTGCTATACAGAAGAGGGCTGAGGAGACGAGGCCGTGTGCGATTATAAGAATGATTGCTCCTGTAAATCCTCATGGTGTCTGGATTAAAATGCCAGCAGCCACAAGACCTATGTGGCTAACTGAAGAATAGGCAATTATAGACTTTAGGTCTGTCTGTCGTATGCAGATTGAGCCCGTTATAATAATGCCTCAGAGAGCAAGGATGATAAATGGGTAGGCCAGTTCTTTAGTTAGGGGGGTCAGAATTATTATGACTCGTATCATTCCATAGCCTCCTAGTTTTAGTAGAACGGCGGCAAGCACTATTGAGCCGGCGATGGGAGCTTCAACGTGTGCTTTTGGGAGTCATAAGTGGACCCCGTAGAGGGGTATTTTAACTAGGAACGCTAATAGGCAGCCAGCTCACCAGATTTTAGTGCTCGATGACACAATACTAATATCTGCATGCTGGATGATGAATATGGAAAGGGTACCTGTATCTTTTTGGAGAATTAGTAGGGCGACCAATAGGGGGAGTGAGCCAGCTAGGGTGTAGAAAAGGAAGTATGTTCCTGCATTCAGGCGTTCTGCTTGATTTCCCCAGCGAGTGATAATGATAAGGGTTGGAATTAATGTGGCTTCGAACATAATAAAGAACATTATGATTTCTGTTGCTCCGAAAGCCAGGATTAGGAAGATTTGTAGGGAGGTTAATAGTGCAATAAATGTACGTTGTCGGCTAATTGGTTCCACTGACATATGATTCTGGCTGGCGATAATTATAAGAGGGAGTAGTCAGCAGGATAAGACAAGAAGAGGGGTGGACAGGGGATCAGTAGCAATGTAGGGGGTTGATGAGGCTCACCCGGTATCTGTTTCTCATTTTATCCAAGTAAGACTAACGGTGGCGACCATGAGGCCTTGTGATGAGGCGGTGGTCCATAGTCATTTTTTATTTACTACTCAGGTTGTGGGGATTATTATGATTGTTGGGATTAGCACTTTTAGCATTGCAGAAGGTTTAGGGCTTTTAGGTGATCTGTTCCGTGGGTGCGAGAGGTGGCCACTAGTAGGGCTAAGCCTACACTGGCTTCGCAGGCGGAGAATGCTAGAAGTATTATAGGAGTAGACGAGAAAGCATTCGAGTTGGTTTGGATAGATCATAGAGCTAGGGCCACGTAGAGGGAAAGTATTATTGCCTCTAGGCAGAGAAGGGCAGACAAAAGATGCTTACGGTGGAGAGCAAGGCCTGATAGCCCGAGGGTAAACGCGATGGTAAAGGTGAAGTGAGTTGGGGTCATAAGACGATCATGGATTTGAACCACGTTCTGCTGAGCCGAAATCAGCGGTCTTTCTTTAGACTAATCGTCTATTCGGCCCATTCTAAGCCCCCTTGAGCTCATTCGTAGGCAAGGCCGATAGTCAGTAGGATAATAATGAGTGTGGCTCAAAACAGAGTTTCGGTTGTGGTAATTAGCTGGTTGCCTCATGGGAGGGGAAGAAGGAGGGCGATTTCTAGGTCGAATAATAGAAAGAGGATTGCTACCAAAAAAAATCGTATGGAGAATGGTAAGCGGGCGGACCCTAAGGGGTCAAAACCACACTCGTAGGGGGAGAGTTTCTCCGAATCTGGGTTTATTTGGGGAAGCCAAAAGGATACAAAGATCAGCACGCATGAGAGGGTTGTGGTGATTATTAAAATTGAGATGATCGGGTTCATTATCCTTCCCTGGGCTTTAACCAGGATTAAATAATTGGAAGTCATTTGTATTTGTTTGATACTAGAAAGATTATGAGCCTCATCAGTAGATTGAGATGTATAGGAAAAGTCAGACCACGTCGACAAAGTGCCAGTATCATGCTGCGGCTTCGAATCCAAAGTGATGTTCTGATGTGAAATGATATTTTACTTGCCGTAGGAGACATACTGCCAGGAAGGTTGAGCCAATAATTACGTGTAGTCCGTGGAACCCGGTGGCTACGAAGAATGTTGAGCCATAGACTCCGTCGGCGATTGTAAAAGGAGCTTCATAATATTCCATTGCTTGTAGTAAGGTGAAGTAGAAGCCTAGAAGGATGGTAAGGGTTAGAGACTGGATGGCTTGTTTTCGTTCTCCTTCCATAATGCTATGGTGGGCTCATGTGACAGTAACCCCAGATGCCAGGAGGACGGCGGTATTGAGTAATGGAACTTCGAATGGGTCTAGTGTGATGATCCCTGTGGGAGGTCAGCAAGCACCTAGTTCAGGGGTTGGGGCTAGGCTAGAGTGGTAGAATGCTCAGAAGAAGCCTAGAAAGAAGAAGACTTCTGAGGTAATAAATAGAATTATTCCATATCGTAAGCCCTTTTGTACGGGAGGTGTATGGTGTCCTTGGAAAGTTCCTTCTCGGACGATGTCCCGTCATCACTGATACATTGTAAGTAGTATTAGAATTATTCCTAGGGTGATGAGCGTTATAGATTGAAAGTGAAATCATATAGCGGTTCCGGAAGTAACTAGCAGGGCAGCGACTGCACCTGTTAGAGGTCATGGGCTTGGGTCTACTATGTGGTATGCGTGAGCTTGGTGTGCCATTATACGTTTTCTTGTAGATACAGGCTTAAGAGTAAGACAAACACGTAGGCTTGGATTATGGCAACCGCCACTTCAAGAAGAGTAAGTAGAAAAAGAACTAGGGCCGTGATAATAGCTACACTTGGTATGAGAGGGAGTAATACAAAAACGGCGGTGGCGATAAGTTGGATCAGGAGATGGCCTGCTGTTAAGTTTGCTGTGAGCCGTACACCTAGGGCAAGTGGGCGAATGAAGAGGCTAATGGTTTCGATAACGATGAGCACTGGGATTAGAGGTACAGGGGTCCCTTCAGGAAGCAGATGTCCTAGAGCGACCGTTGGTTGGTTTCGCATTCCAATAATCACTGTGGCTAGCCATAGGGGTACTGCAAAGCCTATGTTTAGGGAGAGTTGAGTGGTGGGGGTGAATGTGTAGGGGAGGAGGCCTAATAAGTTTATGGTGATGAGAAATAGTATTAAGGATGTAAATAACGTTGCTCATTTATGTCCTTCAGGGTTGAGGGGTGTAAAAATCTGTTGTGTAAATAGGCCAACAAACCACGCTTGTAGGGTTAGTAGTCGGTTGTTTAACCATCGGGGGGTACAAGTGGGATAGAGAGTTCAGGGTAAAAGTAAGGCAAGGCCTATAAGGGGAATACCCATAAGTGTGGGGCTCATGAACTGGTCAAAGAAGTTTAGTGCCATGGTCAGTTTCAGGGGTTGGTTATTGTGCCTTTCGCGGTCTGAGGGCTAGGTTCATTATTAAAAGTGTGGGATGTAACTTTGGTAGGTGCGACAACAAGGAATACTAGTCATGAAAACACTAGAATTATAAATCAAGGGGCGGGGTTTAATTGAGGCATGTCACTAAGGGTGGTCGGAATCACCAGTCTTTAGCTTAAAAGGCTAACGCTAGATCCTATTTAGCTTCTCAGTGAGGCGTCTTCAAGTATTGTAGATGATCAGGATTCGAAGTGGTGTAGAGGTACTGCCTCAACTACGATAGGTATAAAGCTGTGGTTTGCGCCGCAGATTTCGGAGCATTGTCCATAATAGACCCCTGGGCGAGCTGCGATGAATGCCGTTTGATTAAGCCGACCTGGTACTGCGTCTATTTTGACGCCGAGGGCTGGGACTGCTCAGGAGTGAAGTACGTCTTCCGCCGTGACTAGCACTCGCACTGGGGACTCTATTGGGACGACCATCCGGTGATCTGTCTCTAGCAGGCGAAATTGCCCTGGGGCTAAGTCTTGAGTAGGGACTATATATGAGTCAAATCCCAGGTCTTCGTAGTCCGTATATTCATAGCTTCAGTATCATTGGTGGCCGATGGCCTTGATGGTTAGGTGAGGGTCATTAATCTCGTCTATAAGATACAAGATTCGTAGTGATGGGAGTGCGATCAAGATTAAAATAATTGCTGGTAGGACGGTTCAGACGATTTCGATCTCCTGGGAGTCTAGGATATAGGCGTCCGTTAGTGTGGTTGTAACCATAGCTACAATAATGTAAAGTACAAGGGTACTAATTAGAAACACGATTATTAATGCATGGTCATGGAAGTGTAGGAGCTCTTCTATTACAGGGGAGGCTGCGTCTTGGAAACCTAATTGAGCGGGATGTGCCATTAAGATGCACGGGGTTCTAACCCGCAATTCCACCTTGACAAGGTGGTGTAATTTTTGTTACTAGCACCTTATTGAAAGAGAGTGACAGACTGGTTATGTGGTCGGCTTGAAACCGTCTTATGGGGGTTCGATTCCTTCCTTTCTTGAGTATTTGACTACTTTCCCGTAGAGGGGGTTGGTGTCTCAAAATTTGTAGTCCCAGGCTGGATGTACACGGACATACCCTGGCTCTTCAAATGTGTGGTAGGGAGGAGGACAGCCGTGCAACCATTCAACGTTTGTTGGGGTTAGCTCTACTCACTTAACTTCCCGTTTCGAGGCGAAAGCTTCTCATAGAATGAAGAGGAATAAAATGACAGCTGTGAGTGAGACTAAGGAGCCGATAGAAGAAATAGTGTTTCAAAGCGTGTAGGCGTCGGGATAGTCTGAGTACCGCCGAGGCATCCCCGCCAAACCTAGGAAGTGTTGGGGGAAGAAAGTGAGATTTACACCAATAAACATGACCCCAAAATGAATTTTAGTTCATGTGTCGTGCAGGGTGTATCCTGTAAAGAGAGGAAATCAATGTACGAAGCCCCCTATGATGGCGAACACCGCACCCATAGATAGAACGTAGTGGAAATGTGCTACTACGTAGTAGGTATCATGAAGGACAATATCGATTGACGAATTGGCTAGTACAATCCCGGTTAGTCCACCGACCGTAAAAAGAAAGATAAAGCCCAGGGCCCAGAGTAGTGGTGTTTCTCATTTAATTTGCCCCCCGTGAAGGGTAGCAAGTCAGCTAAAGACTTTTACTCCAGTTGGGATCGCAATAATTATTGTGGCGGAGGTAAAATAAGCACGTGTGTCTACGTCTATACCTACTGTGAACATGTGATGAGCCCATACGATAAACCCTAGCAGGCCGATTGCCATTATTGCTCAAACCATCCCTATATATCCAAATGGTTGAGGTTTGCCTGCGTAGTATGCAACGATGTGAGAAATCATCCCAAATCCTGGCAGGATGAGGATGTAGACTTCAGGGTGGCCAAAGAATCAAAATAAGTGTTGGTAGAGAATTGGGTCACCCCCTCCGGCAGGGTCAAAGAAAGTTGTATTAAGGTTTCGGTCAGTTAAGAGCATGGTAATACCGGCTGCTAGAACTGGGAGGGAGAGTAAGAGAAGTACTGCCGTGACTAATACCGCTCATACAAATAGAGGTGTTTGGTATTGTGTAATGGCGGGAGGTTTTATGTTGACAATGGTTGTGATGAAGTTAATTGCCCCTAGAATCGACGATACCCCTGCCAGATGGAGGGAAAAAATAGTTAGGTCAACAGATGCTCCGGCGTGAGCTAGGTTTCCTGCGAGAGGGGGGTATACGGTTCATCCGGTTCCCGCCCCTGCCTCCACCCCGGAGGAGGCTAACAGCAGGAGGAAGGAGGGGGGAAGTAGTCAGAAGCTCATGTTATTTATTCGAGGGAATGCCATATCGGGGGCCCCGATTATAAGGGGGATGAGTCAGTTCCCGAAGCCTCCAATCATAACAGGCATTACTATAAAGAAGATTATTACAAAGGCATGTGCTGTTACAATAACATTATAAATCTGGTCGTCCCCTAAAAGAGCGCCGGGCTGACTAAGCTCGGCCCGGATAAGAAGGCTTAGGGCAGTACCGACCATGCCGGCTCAGGCACCGAATACAAGATACAGGGTGCCGATATCTTTATGGTTAGTAGAAAAAAATCAACGGGTAATTGCCACAGGTAAGATGGCCGAGTGCTCAGGCGGTGGGCTGTAGTCCCGCATACAGAGGTTCGACTCCTCTTCCTACCAAGTTTTGTAGTGTAGCAGCATGCCAGATTGCAAACCTGGTGGCGCAGGATAATACTTGCCGAAACTTCCCCTCCCCCGTATAGGGGGAAGTAGACGGATGCCCGCTGGTTTGGGCACTTAGCTGTTAACTAAGCTCTTGAGGGATCGAGGCCCTCCCGTCTACTAAGGCCTTAGCTTAATTAAAGCGTTTGATTTGCATTCAATTAATGTGGGGTAAAGTCCCGCAGGTCTTAGCAGAGGCTGGGAGGGTCTAACTCCCGCTTAAGGCTTTGAAGGCCTTTGGTCTAACTATCCTAAGTCTCTATGTTAGTAGGGCCATTGCAGTTGGGGTGATCGGCAGTATGGCAATGGAGGCAATTGCTATAATTGGTAAGGGGCCCATGGATGCCATTTTTAGGCGCCAGGGTGATTTGCTGTTGTTTGTATTGGGGCCAGACGTTAGCGTTATGTTGTAGCAGAGTCGAAGGTAGAAAAAGAGGCTCAGTAGAGCAGCTAGGGCTATAACTGTGGCCGTTGCAGGTAGATCTTGTTTAGTTAGTTCTTGTAGAATTATCCATTTTGGTATAAAGCCTGTAAGTGGGGGGAGTCCGCCCAGGGATAGCATGGTGAGCATGGAGATGGTGATTATAACCGGGGTCTTTGTCCAGACTGTCGCCAGTGCATTAATACTTGTTGCTGAGACGAACTTCAAGGTCATAAATGCGGTCGAGGTTATGACAATGTATATTGCCAAGTTAAGTAGTATTAACTTCGGACAATAATTTAGTACAATAATTATTCACCCCATGTGGGCAATCGAGGAGTATGCTAGGATTTTCCGCAGCTGTGTCTGGTTAAGGCCACCTCAGCCACCGATTAGGGCGGATGATAGACCAATAAGGAGTAATACCTTGTCGTCAACATTAGGTGCCAGTTGGTAGATTAGGATCATGGGTGCAAGCTTTTGTCATGTTGAGAGAATCAGGCCGGTTATTAGATCCAGGCCTTGAAGTACTTCTGGTAGCCACAGATGAGTAGGGGCGAGCCCAACTTTTATACCCAATGAGATTATGGTTACTGCGGCCGTTAGGGGGTGGGACAGTTGTTGAATATGTCATTCCCCCAGGAGTCAGGCGTTAGAGGTAGTGGCAAATAGTATGAGCGCTGCTGCTGCTGCCTGGGTGAGGAAATACTTTGTTGAGGCCTCAACGGCCCGAGGGTGGTGGTGTTGGGCCATTAGGGGAATGATGGCGAGGGTATTAATTTCTAGGCCCATTCATGCCAGCAGCCAGTGAGAGCTGGCGAATGTAATTGTGGTGCCTAGTCCTAGGCTTGCGATGAAAATAAAGGTTACTCAAGGGTTCATTAGTAGAGGAAGGACTTTAACCAACATGTTCGGGGTATGGGCCCGAGAGCTTGCTTAGCTGACTCTACTAGGAAGTGGTGTAATGGAAGCACTAGGAGTTTTGATCTCTTGAGTATGGGTTCAATTCCCTTTTTCCTAAGGAAGCGGGAGGGTTTTAGTCTCCATGATCCACTCTATCAAAGTGGCCCTTTATCTTCAGGCACGTTTCCTTTAAGATTGAGGAGGCAGCCCTGCTAGTGCAATCGGTAGGGCTATGTTTCACATCAATAGTGCCAGAGCTAGGGGAAGGAAGTTCTTTCACACGAGATGCATGAGTTGGTCATATCGGAATCGCGGGTAGGAGGCTCGGACCCAGAGGAATACGATTGAAAGCAGGGCTGCCTTAAACATGAGATTGATTGTTGTCAGTTCTGGTATTAATGGGTTGTGTATGGCGCCCAAAAACAGAATCGTGGAGAGGGTGTTTATCAATAGAATGTTTGAGTACTCGGCTAGGAAAAAGAGGGCGAATGGTCCTCCTGCATATTCAACGTTAAAGCCAGAGACCAGCTCTGACTCACCTTCTGTTAGGTCGAAGGGGGCCCGGTTGGTCTCTGCCAAGGTCGAGACGTATCACATGGCGGCTAGGGGTCACCCTGGGGCCAGGAGTCATACGGCTTCTTGAGCAGTGCTAAACATGGTTAGGTTGAAGCCCCCAACGATAATAATAGTAGATAGGAGAATCAGCCCTAGACTAACTTCGTAGGAGATGGTTTGTGCCACGGCCCGGAGGGCTCCAATTAAAGCATATTTCGAGTTTGAGGCTCATCCTGAGCCCAGGATCGAGTAGACAGCGAGGCTGGAAAGTGCAAGTACGAATAGGATGCCAAGGTTTAGGTTAATTACAGGGTACGGTATCGGGATTGGTGCTCATATTGTCAGGGCAAGGGTCAATGCCAGTGTGGGGGTCGCTAGAAACAGGAATGGGGATGCGGTCGATGGGCGGATTGGTTCCTTAATGAAGAGTTTTACGCCGTCAGCGATTGGTTGTAGCAGGCCGTAGGGGCCTACCACATTGGGCCCTTTTCGTAGTTGCATGTACCCTAGTACCTTTCGTTCTAGTAAGGTTAAGAAGGCTACGGCTAACAAGACCGGTACAATATATGCTAAGGGGTTAATGAGGTGGGTTATGATTGAGTCCATAGCTGAAGGAGAGGATTTGAACCTCCGATAGAAAGGGCTTAGGCCTTTTGCAATTACCAGGCTCTGCCACCTTAGCGTGCCGTTATCTTCGGCAGTTGTGTCTTTCCCATTATCCACTTTATATGGCTTCAGTGAGTTGGGATGGGGCTTGCCTTTTCGTAGGCCCCCTTACCCCGGTCCTTTCGTACTAGGGGTAAGTTAGGTCATAGATAGAAACCGACCTGGATTGCTCCGGTCTGAACTCAGATCACGTAGGACTGTTAATCGTTGAACAAACGAACCCTTAATAGCGGCTGCACCATTAGGATGTCCTGATCCAACATCGAGGTCGTAAACCCCCTCGTCGATATGGACTCTGGGAGGGGATCGCGCTGTTATCCCTAGGGTAACTCGGTTCGTTGATCAGGTTTATCCTGGGTCATACTTAGTCAGAATTTCTGGTACTTAGAGTTGTTCTTCTTAGTTGAAGGGTTTTCCCGTTCTACTTGGAGGCTCGTTTTTTCTCCATGGTCGCCCCAACCGAAGGCATGTTGATCATTAGTGTTTGTTTCCCCAGGCTTACTAAGAGCAAGGGTTTGTTGTGCTTGACCATTTGCCTAAAGCTCCATAGGGTCTTCTCGTCTTATGTTATTATGCCCGCTTCTGCACGGGCAGATCAATTTCATTGACCAGGGAGAGGAGACAGTTAAACCCTCGTTATGCCATTCATACAGGTCTCCATTTAAAAGACAAGTGATTACGCTACCTTCGCGCGGTTAGAATACCGCGGCCGTTAAACATTGCTGTCACAGGGCAGGCGGGACCTCTAATACTTCATTGTTGGCAAGAGGCGATGTTTTTGGTAAACAGGCGGGGTTTAGTTTTGCCGAGTTCCTTCTCTTCCTTTTAGTCTTTCCCGGGCGCACTCCTGTGTCGGGTTGACGGTGGTTTGGACATGGTTTTCTTGTTCGCTTTATATTCTTTTGCTATGCCCTCATCATGGGTCCGTTAGTTGTCGGTGGTTAATCCTGTCTGACTCACGATTGTGCGGGGAGAGGGGTGTATCTCTCTTATTACTAATTTTAGCATTATCCTTTCCATGTTTAAATATGGAGGGGCTCAGTACTTGGGGGGGGATTAGGTTTATTTTATTTGTATTGCTGGCTCGGCTTTGCTTGAGCTTTAACGCTATCTTTACAGGTGGCTGCTTTTAGGCCCACTGGGGAAGGTGCCTTGAGTTTTTGATCCTTGACCATCCCGCAAAGGTTGTGTCCTTTTTCAAAAGAGCTGTACCTCTTTTGACTAACTGCTATGTTTTGCTTACTCTTTTGTTGTTAAAACTAGAATCGCATAGCGCTGAACTTATATTCATTTCCTGAGCAACCAGCTATCACCAGGTTCGGTAGGCTTATCACCTCTACTCGGGAGTCTCTCCACTCTTTTGCCACAGAGACGGGTTTGCCCCTTTGGGCTGCTCCGGGGTAGCTCCCCTGGTTTCGGGGGGTCAAACTAAAGTTCTCTTCGCTTGGTTTAATTCTCGCTAGACCATGATGCAAAAGGTACGAGGGCTAGTCTCTGCTTTTACTTGCTTTAATGGGTTGTTTCATTTCTTTTTCAGCCTTCCCTTACGGTACTTTCTCTATAGCTCTGGGGACCTTTTCTATCACCTATACTTGGGTGGTAAAATGTTTTAGTATTAATAGAGGAGGGGTTTTTATCTACAATTTATAGTTATGGTTGTGCTCAGGCTAGCTATTGGGCTTAGGATGATTCGATTTGCACGAGTGTCTTCTCAGTGTAAGGGAGATGCTTTTCTATTTAGCTACATCCTAATTGTTCCAAGTGCACCTTCCGGTACACTTACCATGTTACGACTTGCCTCCTCTCTATTTTTCTAAGTTTTTATGTACTGTCATGTCGTTGTTCGAGGAGAGTGACGGGCGGTGTGTACGCGCCTCAGGGCCGGTTTCAAGAGGGCTCTCTTATCCCTTTTTACTGCTAAATCCACCTTCAGTTGTGCGCCTTTCATTGCATCTTTCGTGGTATTCTGCTGCCAGAAAATGTAGCCCATCTCTTCCCCCTCTATTCGCTACACCTCGACCTGACGTATTGGGTATTGCCCGTTTTGCTTACTGTTGTTCTCTCATTAGGTAAACTGGCGACGGCGGTATATAGGCGGAATTGGCAAAGAGGGGTGAGGTTTAACGGGGATTATCGGTTATAGGACAGGCTCCTCTAGGTGGGTTTGAGGCACCGCCAAGTCCCTTGGGTTTTAAGCTGGGGCTCGTAGTTCCCTGGCGGGTGAGGTTTGTGGGTTAAGTCACCTTGGTTTAAGGCTAAGCATAGTGGGGTATCTAATCCCAGTTTGTGCCGTAGCTGTCGTGAGTTCAAGGTTTGTAGAGCCACTTTCGTTGTCGGACTTCGTGTCCCCCATGGCGTATGACAGCATAAGGGGGGTTCGGCTCTAGTTTGAGTCTATCTCTAATCACACTTTACGCCGTGTCGCGTCAATTTGGGCCCCTCGTATAACCGCGGTTGCTGGCACGAGTTTTACCGGCCCTCTTAGCCCTAACTAAGTCAAGCTTTCGCTCATGGCTTAATGTTTGTCACTGCTGAGTTCCCTTGGGGGTGTGGCTAAGCAAGGCGTCTTGGGCTACGAACGTGTGCCTGATGCCTGCTCCTTTTTTCCTGTCGGGGTTAAAGGGCATTCTCACGGGGTCGCGGGTACTTGCATGTGTAAGTTGGGCTACAACTGACGTTAAAGTCAGGACCAAGCTTTTGTGTTATTGGGGCTTTTCATGGCCCATCTTGGCATCTTCAGTGCCATGCTTTGGGTTAAGCTACATTAAC